ATAATTATGAAACCCATGTGAGATACAGAGGAATAGGCTATTCTTTTTTTTAAATTACGTTGCCCAAGAGATGTTGAAGCTGCATAGATTATTTGTATTGTGCCTATTATTATCAACCAGGGAGCAAATTTAAAATGAGCATGAGGTAATAGTTCCATATTGATACGAACCAATCCATACGCTCCCATTTTTAATAAGATTCCGGCTAGAAGCATACAAGTACTGTAATGTGCTTCTCCATGGGTATCTGATAACCATGTATGTAAAGGAATAATCGATAATTTTACAGCAAAAGCAATAAAAAATCCAATATAGAATATTATTTCTAATGCCAGAGGATACGATTGATTAACTAATGTTTCAAAATTTAATGTTGGTTCATTGGAACCATATAAACCAACACCCAGAGCTCCCAGCAATAGGAAAATGGAACCCCCTGCGGTATACAAAATAAACTTAGTAGCTGAATAGAGACGTTTCTTTCCCCCCCACATAGATAAAAGTAGATAAACAGGAATTAATTCTAATTCCCACATTATGAAAAAAAGTAAAAGGTCTCGGGACGAAAACGATCCTATTTGGCCACTGTACATTGCTAACATCATGAAATAGAATAATCGAGAATTTCGAGTAACCGGCCAAGCCGCTAACGTAGCTAAAGTAGTGATGAATCCCGTCAGTAAAATGGGCCCTATCGAAAGTCCATCTATTCCTAATCTCCAGTGAAAATCAAAAAAATTGATCCATTTATAATCTTCTGCCAGTTGGATTAATGGATCGTCTGGTTGGAAATGATAACAGAATGCGTAGGTTGTTATAAGGAGCTCTAGCATTGAAATACATACTGTATACCACCGGATAACCTTATTTCCTCTATGAGGAAGAAAAAAAATTAAAGAACCTGCAAATAGGGGCAAAACTACAATTGTAGTTAACCAAGGAAAATAATTCATGGTAAAGACAAGATACACTTGATCCAAAAAAAACCCGTACCCTAACTATAGTTAGGGTACGGGTTTTTGTCGGTAAAAAAAATCCAAATAGAATGGATTCAAATGGAGTTTTCTGAAACGTATCAATAAGCTAGACCCATACTGCGAGTTGTTTCAGGCCCTAGATAAACTCGAACACTTAAAAAATCGGTTGGACAGGCAGACTCACATCTCTTACAACCAACACAGTCCTCTGTTCTCGGAGCAGAGGCTATTTGTTTAGCCTTACATCCATCCCACGGTATCATTTCTAATACATCCGTAGGACAAGCTCGTACGCATTGAGTACACCCTATACATGTATCATAAATCTTTACTGAATGTGACATTGAATCTATAATTTTTTTTTTAACTTCATTAAATTTCGATCTAGTTCTAGTTAAAGTAAATGAATCAAATATTCAAATACCAGACGAATCAATGATTTACCAGAATTTTTGAATTAATCTACTTCTGGATTGGATCGGCTTATTAGAAAATAAATAAAAAAAAAAAAGAGGTCCAAAATACTTTATATTTATTACATTTTTGAAAGTATGATTATACCTTAAGGTACCATACTTAGTAATGTAATTTGAATTGATGACTATTAAAATTTTAATTTCTATAATTCTAATATATCTATAATCCGAATATAATAGAATTAAAAAAAAAAAACAACTACTTATTCAATAAATTCGATTGATCGATACGAGTTGATTTTCTGTTACAATAAATTGAGGAAACAATAGCCAGTCCAATAGCAGCTTCAGCGGCTGCGATAGCTATAACAAAAATTGCGAAAATGTTTCCTTTTAATTGGCGACTATCAAAAAAATCAGAAAATGTTACAAAATTTAGATTAACTGCATTCAATAGAAGTTCAAGACACATAAGAGCCCGAACCAAATTTCGGCTCGTGGATAGTCCGTAGATTCCTATAGAAAATAAATAGGCACTCAAAACAAGTACATGTTCGAGCATCATTAACCAACTCCTTATCAATCTCGATTCTTTTCAATATGAACAATAATTAAACCGATTTTATTGACTAGAATATAAGAAGTTCGAATAGAGGAGTTTAATTTAATTTAAGAATAAAAAAATAGTTTGTTTGTTAATAAATCTAACTATCTATAAAGTATTTCGGTTTTATGCATCAATTCGCGAATAAAATTGAATGGAAATGAATAGGATAAAATTTCATTTTTATTTGGATTGGATTGCTAGTTTTAAAAATAAATTATTGACTTATTGGCGAGCCACAGAAATTGCACCTATTAAAGCAACTAAAAGAATTATTGAAATGAGTTCAAATGGAATAAAAAAATCTGTTGATAAATGAATTCCAATTTGTTGACTAGTATTTATCAAATCTTGTTCTAGAATCTGGTTTAATCTTGTAGTCCAAATAATCCCATACCATGACGTATTTAGAATAGTAATAATTAATGAAACAAAAAGACTTGTACAAACCAACGAAATAGCCCCATCCCCAACAGTCCAAAGATGAAAATCTTTGCCATATTCTGGCCCACTCATGAACATTACAGCAAATATTATTAAAACATTTATAGCTCCTACATAAATAAGGAGTTGTGCAGAAGCTACAAAATGCGAGTTTGCTAGAATATAAAATAAAGATATACAAACAAGAACCAATCCCAGTGAAAAGGCAGAAAAAATAGGATTGGTAAATAATACCACTCCGAGACCCCCTAATATAAGACCTGACCCCAGAAAGACTAAAAGAAAATCATGTATTGCTCCAGTTAAATCCATTATATGTAAAATAAGAGATAAAAAAATAGGAATTTTTCATGATCTTATTGACTTGGACAGGAAAAAAGAAGTTCATGCGCTAGTAATTATTGCTAATTAAATGAAATCCTAATTTGATATACATATTAAAGTTATTGGACCCATCGCATTCTTTTTTTATCTGAAAGAGTCGTTCGAAACTAAAACTATTGGAAATCATTACAGTAAACAGATTTTCAATACAAATTAAGTTGTGATTTTCATCAATCAATAGAATAGTGAATAGAATAGTCGGGGTTTGTAATTTTTGACCAAAATAAAAAAATCAACTTTTTGAATTTAAATTTAAAATTAAATAAAAGAACCTTAGTAATTTCTTCCATCACAAGATTTCTCATTTGTTATGAGATTTCTCTTTTGTTTGAGGCGAATTCAAAATTGTTCGAATTGTGTAATCATCCGTTATTGATATTGGTAAACGACCCAGAGCAATTTGATTATAATTTAATTCGTGACGATCATAAGTAGAAAGCTCATATTCTTCAGTCATTGATAAACAATTTGTTGGGCAATACTCAACACAATTACCACAAAATATACAGATTCCGAAATCAATGCTGTAATTAAACAATCGTTTCTTTCGAATATCCGTTTCCAATTTCCAATCAACAGCAGGTAGATCTATAGGACATACACGAACACATACTTCACAAGCAATGCATTTATCAAATTCAAAGTGTATTCGACCACGAAAACGCTCCGATGTGATCAATTTTTCATAAGGGTATTGAATAGTTACGGGTAAACGGTTGGCATGAGATAGGGTAATCATAAAACTTTGACCAATGTACCTTGCCGCCCGTACTGCTTGTTGACCATAATTGATGAACCCAGTTACCATAGGGAACATATAGTAAATATCAATAATAAATTGGATTTTGTTTCTTTCTCTTGTTTGATACAAGTTGTGAATTGAATTTGAATATTTGAATTTGAATTATAGTGAATATCAAATATTCTATTCGATTTTTTTATATAAATTTATAATGAAAGGAGTTGGGAAGAAGTTGTTAATAATAGATTACCTAAAGAAATAGGTAAAAGAAATTTCCATCCAAGATTTAATAATTGGTCCATTCTCAGTCTAGGTAAAGTCCACCTTGTTGTGATAGGAATGAACAAGAACAAAAAAGTTTTCGCTAATGTAATGAAAATACCAATTGTTGTTCCAAAGACTCCATACGCTTTATTTATTTCCAAAAACTCAGGAATCAATATGTATGGAATAGAGAGATTCCAACCACCCAAGTAAAGAACTGTTACAAATAGTGAAGAGACTAGTAGATTTAAATAGGAAGCAACATAAAATAAACCAAATTTGATACCCGAATATTCGGTTTGATAACCTGCTACTAATTCTTCTTCTGCTTCTGGTAAATCAAAAGGCAATCTCTCGCATTCGGCTAGAGAAGAAATTATAAAAACAATAAACCCTATAGGTTGCCGCCACAAATTCCATCCCCAAAAACCATATTTTGACTGCGCCTCAACTATATCAACTGTACTTGAACTGTTAGATAATCATAGTCGATGATAAGATCACTCTTATCATCGCTATTCCAGAACCGTACATGAGATTTTCACCTCATACGGCTCCTCGAGAGCCATAAATAAATCTAGGGACTGATTAGATATTCTTTATTTAATCTTGATATACTTGTAGGATAGATAAAGTTAAAATCAATCGAAAGTTCCTGAATTAGACTAATGGAATTCTGTCTGCTATACTATAAAAAAAGTGCTTCGGAATTGATCTTATCCCTTACTTTAAGTTTAAGAATTTCAATTTTTTTATTGAGTAATAACTTAGATCCTTCAAAAAAAAATACTCTTTATTACCAATATCAATAAATAGTTCACTTTTTTTTTCGATTCCGAAAAAAAAAGAATTAAACATTCATTATTTATGACATGACAAAAATTTCATTTCCATTAATATGGATATCAGATAAAAAAGATTTTTTTTGCAATTCCATACTTTCTTTTCGTTCCTTTACTTTACTTTTATATTAAACCTAAATAAAAGAAAGAAAGGGTAAAGGATTACTTCGTTACTGATAGTTATTCATATAATCGGTGGATAGGATCATACTCTGGATCGGAATTTCATTTTTGGGAGTACTACTTGATCGTTTCTACAAATTTAAAGCCCTAATTAGTATTTCTTTTATGTATAAAAGTCTCTTCGAATAACTTACATAATCTCTATTACGAATCCTTTGTGTACTTTTGTGTTCCTAATCATCCACTCATTTTTTCTCAATCTCTATGGTAATTCATGTATGGGAATACATACAAAAGATAGTAAAAGCTCCATAGAGTTGTTCTTTTCAACCCGCTTCAAGACATGATGACTTATTAACCAATCTTGGGGTAAAGAGTCTTGACTGCTTATGTTTATTTTCGTTTAACCCTTGTACATAGGAAATGAGATTCAATTTTTTTACTGCGAATTTCGAAGCTGTTTTCTTTCACTCATCTAACTATCTAGTTTAGTTTAGCAATCCGGGCTAGTGAATAAAAAAAGAAAGAAAGATATATCTATTTAATACGTTTAATTTTTATTCTTAGAAACCTAAAAAGAAATGGAGGAAGACTTATGTCTCAACGAATCACACGTAGAGATGTTGATAACACACATAGAGTTAATGGTATTTCATAACTAATTGATTGAGCAGCAGCCCGTAGACCACCTAAAAAGGAATATTTATTATTTGATCCATATCCTGACATAAGAAGTCCAATTGGAGCAATACTTGAAACGGCAATCCATAAAAAAACACCAATACTGAGATCGGCTAGAATAAGGCGATAGCCAAAAGGAATTACTGAATAACTTAGTAGAATTGATATGACTGCTATAGAGGGTCCGATACTAAATAAACGTGTATCCCCCCTAGATGGAAGAAGGTTCTCTTTCAAAAGTAATTTTATCCCGTCTGCTAGAGCTTGAAGAATTCCCAAAGGGCCGGCGTATTCAGGTCCAATACGTTGTTGTATACCTGCGGATATTTCTCTTTCTAACCACACAATTACTAGTACACCTGTTGTGATTCCCAATATGAGAATCAAAATAGGGACAAGCATCCATATAGTTTCATAAACCTCTTTTAAGGATTCTAATCTGGAAAAAGACTTGATAGCTTGTACTTCTGTTGTATCAATTATCATTTCAACGATCAACTTCTCCCATAATAATATCTATGCTACCTAGTATCGTCATAATATCAGCCAATTTCATTTTTTTAACTAACTGAGGAAGAATTTGCAAATTGATAAAACCCGGGGAACGAATTTTCCATCTCCAAGGAAAAACACTCTGGTCTCCTATCAAAAATATTCCCAATTCCCCCTTTGGGGCTTCGACTCTTACATAAAGTTCTTGTTTCGACAATTCAAAAGCAGGGGATGGCTTTTTACTAATGAATCGATATTCAAAATCATTCCATTCAGGATATTTTATTCTATTAAGGCGTCGGATTTCTAAATTCTCATAGGGACCCCCTGGAATTCCTTCTAGAGCCTGTTGAATAATTTTGATGGATTCTGCCATTTCACCGATTCGTATTAAATAACGAGCTAATGAATCTCCTTCTTTTTGCCATTGGACTTCCCAATCAAATTCGTCGTAACACTCATAATGATCAACTTTACGAAGATCCCATTGTATTCCGGAAGCTCGTAGCATTGGTCCCGATAAACCCCAATTTATTGCCTCTTCTCCACCAATAATGCCCACTCCTTCAACTCGTTCTAAAAAAATAGGATTTCGTGTAATAAGTTTTTGGTATTCAGCAATCCCTGTTAAAAAATAATCACAAAAATCTAAACATTTATCTATCCATCCATAAGGTAGGTCGGCAGCTACTCCGCCGATACGAAAATAATTATGCATCATTCTCATACCGGTGGCAGCTTCGAATAAATCATATACCAATTCTCTTTCTCTGAAAATATAGAAGAAGGGGGTCTGCGCGCCAATATCTGCCATAAAAGGGCCGAGCCATAACAAATGAGAAGCTATACGACTTAACTCCAGCATAATCACTCTGATATAGCTAGCCCTCTTAGGTACTTGAATATTTCCCAATTGTTCTGGCCCATTTACCGTTATTGCTTCGGTGAACATAGTGGCTAAATAATCCCAACGTGTTACATAAGGCAGATATTGTATAATTGTTCGGTTTTCCGCAATTTTTTCCATCCCTCTGTGTAAATAACCCAATATTGGTTCACAGTCAATAACATCTTCACCGTCTAAAGTAAGGATAAGTCGGAGAACGCCATGCATGGATGGATGGTGAGGACCCATATTGACTATCATGAGGTCTTTTCTTGTAGTTGGTACAGCCATAGGTTTTCCCCGATTCATTATTCAGTTTTCCATGAATTGCTGAAAACAAAAAGAAGTTCATCAAAATTCAAGATCTAATAAATCAAATAATTCAAAACGACTCTTCAAATTAACGTGTTTTTATTTTAGCTTTCAAATGTTCAATTGACTGATTAATTCTTTATAGCGTACTCCATCTTTTTTTAACAAATAAGCCAGTAGTCGTTGCCGTTTTCCTAGAATTTTTCGTAGACCTCTCTGAGATGAATAGTCTTTTTTGTGCAATTCCAAATGTGAAGTAAGTCTTCCTATCTTATTGCTAAAACGGAATACTTGAAATTCAACGGACCCCCTGTTTTCTTCTTTTTCTTCATGCGAAATAACAGATATGAATGATTTTTTTGTCATAAAATTTAAAACTTCTTTTTTTTTACCAAATATGGAATTTTGCCGATCAGTAATAATAATGCCAGCTATTTTTATCTGGTACACATAATAATCAGAATTTTCTTTATTCATTTTGATAAAATGAATAAAGAAAATTCTGTTGATTCATTTCTGGATCTAATTGATACGTTATCGAATTAGTATCATGTATCGAAATTGGACGCTAAGACAAGGCGCGTGCGCATCTATTTATCTACTAGACGATAAGGAATATATAAGATAAATGTATCATAAATGAGTTTTTAATCGTGGATACATACGTATTCTTAACATACTAAAACGACTGCCGTTATTAGTATGGATACAATAACGATTCATACAAGCTAAATCTTCTAATCGATAATTCGGCCAAAGAAAGGATTTGAATTTGATAAGTTTCTTTTTATCTCGATCAAGATCTTTGCTTTTATCAAAAAATTGACTACCGTTTTTTACCCTATTCCCATTGTAAAATACTGGGTTTTTATCCACAACTTTATTATTCCTTGGGTTGAAACAAGTTAGAATTCTCAATTCTCGACGACGTCTAGGTAATAAAATATTTTCAAGAATAAGCAAATCAGAATTGTTTTTGTCTATGTATCTGTATATTTTTTGATTAATTTTGTGTCTACTCCTATGAGCCCGTGAAATACCTATCATTTGATACATAAGAAAATTCCCATTATTTATAGACATAGACGCTGGATATCCTTCAATAATTAATATTCCTTTTTGTAAAAATTTTGATAAAGATGTAGGAGGCTCCTCCTCCGGCAACGGAGGAAGAGCAGGGGTACCTCCACCCGTCTGCCTTCTCATATTAGCATTACGCCAAGTTCTATAAAACGTATACCCATCTCCGGTATACATACGAGTACGAAGCTTAAGTGAAGGATACGAATGTCTAGGAGGCTTATACGACGGCAATTCAATATCTTTTTCTTCAGCTTTTTCTTCAGCTTTTTTTTCAGCTTTTTTTTTCTATTTTTTTATATAATTCCCGAAGTTTTTTAGATGCTTCCTTAGATTTATTATCGAATTCCTGAAAGTCATTATATAATTCCTGAAGTATTTTATATAATTCCTGAAATTTATTATAGAATTCCTGAAGTTTATCATAAAATTCCCCTTTATGTAATTCCCAAAGTTTTTTATATGATTCCCAAAGTTTTATATATAATCCCTTTTTATATAATTCCTGATGTTTTTTATATGATTCCCGAAGTTTATTTTTGCGTAATTTCTTCTTACTATTATACTTTTTACGAAATGGATACGCTCTTTGACGTGCTCGCTCAAATAAGTAGCGTAGTCGCGCAAATACTTGGCGCGCTCGCTCATCAAATCTTATCTTTTTACATGATTGCTTAATATTATTAAAAGACCCTTTTTTTTCTGTAGGACCAACTTCATCATAACTATCAAATTTATTAACAACTTGATAAGGGTCTCGATCAAAAGGCCTATATCCGTCGTGCCAAGGTTTTAGGCGGAAAGGAGAGACTGCCATTATCTGGAAACCGTCTTCTGACCAGTATTCAGGAAGTTTTTCGGTTGAGAATGGAATACCGTTATAGGTACATTTTATATATACTTCGTTCTTCCACTCTTTGAAATCTTGCGACCACTCAGGCCGTTGCAATAATAATATACGGCCAATATTTTTCGCTACTATCAATAAAGGGAATATAATATATTTTCTAAGAATTGCCTGGGCGCCTAGAAGCGCAGCCCTTAGTGGTTGACCGTACGTATACTCCTCCTCCCAGGCTCTTTCGGCCTCCATTATTTGTTCGTCTATTTTTTCCCTTTCGGTCGGTTCGTTTTCCAATTCTTCTATAGTAAGAAGGACATCTTCGAAAGAAGAGTAATAAACCAAACGTTCAAATTCTGAGATTTTTCCCGTATACTCTAGAAAAATTCCTCTAATAAACTCGCAATACTTAAGAAAAGTATAAAACAAAGAATCTATTCTGTTTGTAAAAAATCTGGAATGTGGTTTTTCTAGATATATGGACCAAACACTCGTTTTACATTTTTGAACACGCATGGAACCTTTGATCAATTCTCGACGAAATTGTGATCTTGGTACATAACGTTTGAAATGTAATTTTTTGGATTCTTTTTCATCTGTGTCACTCTCCCCTCCAGAAAGCAAAACAGTTGCACGCCTGCATGGCAGTCCGGCAATATCAGCCTCCACTAACACCGCATCTTTTTCTTGTTTCCGTAATTGTTGTATATTTTTTAGTAGACTGGATGGCCAGACAAGAGTTTTTTTCTCGATTTCTTTTATTTTTCCCTCCCTTTCAATAAAATTTTGATGAAACCCTTTACTTTGAGCCAAGGAATCGTTTATAAAAGACATGAAATACCTAAATTCTGCTATAATTATCGCGTCGGGTCTACATTTTTCTAGGTACCTTTCATTATTTTTTATAAGTTGAGCTTCGGGTGGAAGAAAGAAGAGGTCAGTTAATCTTTTGAAGGGTGTGGGTGCAGGTGGCTTTTTGGGGTGTCCCCGAGAGGATCCCCTTAAGAGGGGATCAGATGTTTTTTGGAAATATTGTATTTTATCTTTTTTTTTATCGGCTAATCGAGTTTTTTTTTCCAATACATTTATCTCTTTAAGCCCTTTTCTGTCTAAAACTGCAATTTCTTTAGAAAATTCAGTGCTTAAGCTGTTCTTTTTTTGTTCATTGGTACGAATCCCATAATTGTACAGTTCATCAGATGATAATTTTTCTGTTGTAGACAAAGAAGTCTTTTTTTGTATCATTCCCGAGAAAGCGGCTAAACTAGGTGGATGTGAAAAAGAAATTCTTTTTTTTCCATCATTTTGATCAGAAGTTGGGATTTTTTTATAGAATGCTTCTTTAAAAACTTTAAAAACTTTAAAAAGTTTAAAAAGGGGAGGAGAAGGCTCTTCCTTGGTAAATTCCCCTTCTTTCGCTAGGCCTATTCTATAAAAATATTCTTCAGCTTTTTTTCGATCTATTTCCACTTCGGCTTCTTTCGGTTTATAAGTCAAAATAGGTAACGGCATTTTGTTAAAAATGAGTAGACATGTAAAAAATACGAGAATACCACCGATTAGACCAAAAGAATTTCTCAAATCGAAGATCAAATTCTGATAAAATCGAAACACATAGAAAAGGTACTTTTTAGGTCTAGCGGGCTTAGTCGATCTAACCAAATAATTTTGCTGTATCCATACTAATACGAATCTAACCGATTTCATGAATAAAATGTGACCAATTAACCAACCAACAAAACTACTTGTTAAAAATAATATCTTGTTGTTGTATCGAAACATATAAACGTTGAGTAATCTGAAAAACATTGTACTTGGGAAAAAAAAGAAATGGCTCAATAATTGAAAAAAGAGATTATTCAGGAATATACATTGAATGCTGAGATTACGCGTACGCATTGAATTTTTGCGAGTAGATTTTTCATCAACAAAAAAGTCTTCGTAACTGTACCACATGTAATGAAGGTAAAGATAAGGTACAGTTATGAAAGTTATTGTACGAGGCCTACTCAATACTAGACGCGTAGGCCTATAATAGATCGATATGAACATCAGGAGCTGTCCTGTAATAAAACCTGTTGATGCGGCTACCTCCTTCTCGATTGCTTCTTCTTCTCCTTCTTCTATAACCTGAAAATGAGCTTGGAGAAGTAAGAGATAAGAAGGGCCTATGGATAATGTGGTCAGAAATCCATAATAGAGTCCGACCACAACGACCGAATTCATTAGCTTCATAGCTAGAGATGTGGAATTGCCTAGTAGAAAAGACGGATAAATCATATAAAACTCCTTTTTTTTTTGTTTCAAATTTTTTGATTCCTACTATAGTAGAATCGTTTTACTTTGTTTACTATAAGATGCGTCATCGTTCCAATTTGTTATAAGATTTTTTTGGGTTAGGCCGACTTCTATTGTTCGTATTTCGATTGTTCGTATTCGACGAAGATTTTTTTTATTTTTTTTTTCTATAAACAAAGTTGAATTCCCGGAATAAAGAGATTTTGCTATTGAAAAAGCTTTTAACGCTGCCCAATATCCCTTTTTTTTCCAAAAATTTTTACGAATATGCTTTTTGGAAATAGAAGTACGTTTTTTTGGAACTGCCATTTAAAATGGATTACTCATTGTTGTAGTTGGATGTGAAAAACATCTATTGGTCAAACGAATCTTTGTTTACTATATAATTAATTATCCATGTATTTTTTAGATTCTATACCATACAGGGCCTTTTAGTCAAATTTTTCATTATAGAAAAGCATAATCTAACTAAAAATATATGAAATATATATATATATATATATTAAAATTCCCTAAAATATTCAATTAGGAGAAAAAAAATTTTCTATGGAGTATAATATTTATTTATAATTTAAAATACTTCGTGCGAAATTGATGAATAAATTTAATAAAAATTAAATAATTAATCAAAATTTCTACTTATACTTAAGATCTCTATATATTTTGTATATTTTTGCTGTATTTCATTTAATTTACATGTGCATATTAAGCCACATCGAAAAATTTAAGTTAGCAAATCTTAATTGAAAAGCTTGAATTTTTTCTTTTTTTTTTCGAAAATCTAAATAAATCGAATTTCCAATTTTCAAATTGAAATGATATCCATAATTTAATCCCATAAATTAATTTGTTTAAAGAATCCATAATTTGAGACATTTTAGTGATTTTTTTTTATTCTATGTTATGGTAAAGTAGTAAAGTAAAGTAAAGTAAGAGGTATCATATCCTTTTTTTCTATAAACTATATAAAATATATAACTATAAAAAAAAAAAAAGAATATTTTTCTATGTTTTTTTGTTTTTCGTTTGGAACGGAAGACAATCAAATAATTTTTCGTAAAACCAGTTAATAATTATGAATAAACTACTGAATAAACTTATTAAAATAACTAGTTCCTAGTTTTTTGTATTACTTATTTTTTTATTAGATTGTTTATTAGATTTTTAGTAGATCTTCTGATTCATACTATTTTTTAGTCTAATTTTTTTATCTTTATTATATATATTATAAATAACTTAACTGTAAATGAAAGTAGAATTTTTTTTGATTCCTACTTCAGAGACTTCAACATTTTACATTTACTTAAATAATTAAGGATTTACTTTTACTAACAAATTAATTATTTGACCAATTAGAACTTCTTGGTTTGAATATTAAAATAAAAAATGTTTAATAATATTAATTAAAAATTTTATTTAATATAAAATAGTAAATTAACAAATTCTATTTTTTTAAGTTATGTAAAATAAAAACTTGATTTTTTTTATTGGCTTCTTTCAATTCAAAAGAGGCAAGAACCGGCGAATCGTAAACAAAAAATAAAATTTAAATAAAAAATTTAGATATTTGATTATGGAACATATATACCAATATGCATGGATCATACCCTTCACTCCACTTCCGGTTCCTTTGTTAATAGGAGTGGGACTTCTCCTTTTTCCGACGACAACAAAAAATCTTCGGCGTATTTGGGCTTTTTCTAGTATTTTGTTGTTAAGTATAGTTATGATTTTCTCGATGAAGCTGTCTATTCAGCAAATAAATAGCAATTCTATTTATCAATATGTATGGTCTTGGACTATTAATAATGATTTTTCTTTAGAATTCGGCTACTTGATCGATCCACTTACCTCTATTATGTCAATGTTAATTACTACTGTTGCAATTCTAGTTCTTGTTTATAGTGATAATTATATGTCTCATGATCGGGGATATTTGAGATTTTTTGCTTATATGAGTTTTTTCAATACTTCCATGCTGGGATTAGTTACTAGTTCAAATTTGATACAAATTTATATTTTTTGGGAATTAGTTGGAATGTGTTCGTATCTATTAATAGGGTTTTGGTTCATACGACCTATTGCTGCAAATGCCTGTCAAAAAGCGTTTGTGACTAATCGTGTAGGGGATTTTGGCTTATTATTAGGAATTTTAGGTATTTATTGGATAACAGGCAGTTTCGAGTTTCGGGATTTGTTTGAAATATTCAATAACTTAATTAATAAAAATGAGATCCATTTTTTATTTTGTATTTTGTGTACTTTCTTGTTATTTGCTGGTGCAGTTGCTAAATCTGCCCAATTTCCCCTTCATGTATGGTTACCTGATGCTATGGAGGGGCCTACTCCTATTTCAGCTCTCATACATGCTGCTACCATGGTAGCGGCGGGGATTTTTCTAGTCGCTCGACTTCTTCCTCTTTTCGTAGTCATACCTTACATAACGAATGGAATATCTTTTATAGGTATAATAACCGTACTATTAGGAGCTACTTTAGCTCTTGCTCAAAAAGACATTAAGAGAAGTTTAGCTTATTCTACAATGTCTCAACTGGGTTATATGATGTTAGCCCTAGGTATAGGTTCTTATCGAGCTGCTTTATTTCATTTGATTACTCATGCTTATTCAAAAGCATTATTGTTTTTAGGATCCGGATCCGTTATTCATTCAATGGAAGCTATTGTTGGATATTCTCCAGATAAAAGTCAGAATATGGTTCTTATGGGGGGATTAACAAAACATGTGCCAATTACAAAAACTGCTTTTTTAATAGGTACACTTTCTCTTTGTGGTATTCCGCCTCTTGCTTGTTTTTGGTCCAAAGATGAAATTCTTAATGTTAGTTGGTTATATTCGCCGATTTTCGCAATAATAGCTTATTTCACGGCCGGATTAACTGCATTTTATATGTTTCGAATCTATTTACTTACTTTTGAAGGTCATTTGAACATTTATTTAAAAAATTACAGTGGAAAAAAAAGTAGTTACTTCTATTCAATATCTCTATGGGGTAAAGAAGGATTGAAAACGATGAATATTAATAAAAATTTTGGTTTATTAACCTTATTAACAATGAACAATAAGGAAAGGGCTTCTTTTTTTTCGAAAACAAAAAACCTATATAAAATTGATGGAAATTTAATAAAAATGATCCGATCTTTTATTACTATTACTGATTTTGACAATAAAAATATTTCTTCATATCCTCATGAATCGGACAATACTATGTTATTTACTCTGGTTGTATTGATTCTGTTTACTTCCTTCATTGGATTCATAGGAATTCCATTCAATCACGAAGGAACGGATTTGGATATATTAACTCAATGGTTAACTCCATCTATAAATCTTTTACATTCAAATTCGAAGAATTCTGTGGATTGGTATGAATTTGTGATAAATGCAACTTTTTCGGTTAGTATAGCTTATTGGGGAATATTTATAGCCTTCTTTTTATATAAACCTATTTATTCATCATTAAAAAATTTTGACTTAATTAATTCATTTAAAAAAAGGGGTCCGAAGAGAATTTTTGGGGACAAAATTCTAAATATTCTATATAATTGGTCCTCTAACCGCGGTTATATAGATGCTTTTTATACAACATCCTTTA